TTAAGGCGTGTAAATTTTTATGGTTTCATACACCGATTGACCCAGACGACTTGGTCCCTGTATTGGTTTGGACCTATTTGATACTCAATTTTCCATTCGTCTGGAGCCTGTATAGAATAGACGGTCTAGAAAATTTTAAAAAAGAGAAAAAGATCATCGATGAAAGAAAGAGAAAGCGAGAGACAAGATAAAATGAGGTTGGAGACAAAGGCTTGACAAATCAGAATTATTCAATTATAATAGAATAAGTAATTCTAATAATTTATAAATGGTTAGTCTTTTTTCAATTTTGATTCGGAAATTCGAAGAATTTGCATTTCTTTTCGAAAAAATTGTCATTAATGTAGACATGATCAATGAAAGAGAAAGAAAGAGATGAGATAAAATGATTTAAGACTTTCATTGATCATGTGATATGAAATCAGGAAATATTGAGTACTACGATCTTTGGCTCTGGCATTTCTTTCTATTGTATCGGAAAAGGGTGGATTATTTTGGGAAAGAATTTTTTGGCCTAATATACTACACGGTGTAATTTGCTAGAAAGTCTAATTTTTCTGAGGTGGAATAATATACTACACCGTGTAATTTGCTAGAAAGTCTAATTTTTCTGAGGTGGAATAATAAATTGGTATATAATTGAATTCAATTAATATACCCTACATAAGATAAGTAAATAATAAAGAAAACTTGCGTCTTCCTTTTCTACTCTAATAATATATATAATATAATAATCGAATTGCTATACAATTCAGTTAAACAATGCAATAAATTCATTAATTAAACTGAAAAATCTTTTTGATCAAATCATGTCCGAATTAGAAGGTATTACATTTCTATTTCGTGAAATTCAAAAGGAAATAGAAAAAATTAATTCTGACGAATTTGATTCTGATGATTTTCCTTTGCCATAAATCAATAACAAAACAAGCTCGTATTTTATCTTCATTACCCTTTCTTAATAATGATACTAAAAACCTATTGAAAAAGAAAAGAACCCAATCGACTGCTAGAACTAAAAAAGGTTTTAGAACCCGAAAGAAAAAGAAAAAGAAATAGGCTTACTTTTTTTTTCTTCAATTGAATTAAAATTACAATCAGCATTCAAACACATTTTATTCCAAAAATACGAGAATCCTGGTTTGATTATCGTATCGTAAGAATAAGAAAAATTGTAGAAAACTAAAAAATCCTTTTTTATTGAACGTTTTCATTCATTTTGACTTTTTTATCATTTCTACTTTATTTTCCCGGACTTCATTCTCCGGGGAACTCTGTTTAAATTATTCCGGTGCAGTTCGTACAATTAAATCCATTTCTAAAAAATTTCTATATAATTTAGAATCGGTAAAGTAAGGATTAAATTCAACAATCAAAATTGAGAGTGACATCGCAAAGGAATCTTATTAATCGAACATGTAAGAATAGAAAAATTTAGGCCTATTCTTTTTTTTGTTGACCTTCCTAAATAAGTAAAAAACATAAAAAGATAGATCAGTATCTATTCCATAGTTCTATTTTCCATAGTTCTATTTTCCATTTGATCTAATTCGTACTGTTTTCCAATTGTCTCTGTGAAAGAGTTGAGCAGAAGTTTATTATGTTCTTTTATTGACTAGGGCTGAAAAAATTTTCTTTTTGCGCTTTTTCTATAAAAAAAACTAATTCTTCATTCAATCTAATATTGATTCAATGCCTAAGCATTCGGAGACTCTCGGCATTCAGAGACTTTTGTGAGGCCTTATAAAAATGCCGCTCTTTCTCTCACTATAATCTTTCCTTGCATCTACGATTTAGGGATTAAAAATTTTTTCGAAAACCCCCAACCAAACTTGATGCTTCGAATCAAACAAGTAGCAACACTCTGCTTCTGCTGGGGAATAATTGGGCGAGGTATATTAGCAGAACAGAATAGGAAATTTCGAGTCTTTTGTTGATTAGGCGACACCCAGGTTTGAACTGGGGAAAAAGGATTTGCAGTCCCCCGCCTTACCACTCGGCCATGTCGCCAAAAGGATACAAAATAGATGCAATTTTTCTCTTTTTGGGTTGGATTTGTGAACTTATTTTTTTTTATTGTACTTGCAATTTGCATCCTGTTTTCCTAAATACCTTTCCTAAAAAAAAAAATCCTTCTTTTTTTTGATTGAATTTAATTCATCCCTTCAATTGATTATATTGTATCTCAAAACACACAATGCCTAAAAACTTCTTCTCCTTTTTCTATTGCAAAAGAAAAAACTGCAAAAATGTGGATTTTCATTCACAAAAACCAAAATTTATGTAAAATTGGAACCGTTAACTATATGACTGTTGACTGTAAATTCATGAAGAATTCTTGGATTTTAATCTCCATTTTTCTTTTCCTACTCACATAAGAAAATACAGATTGATTATAGAACTCATCAATATGGATTCTTTTCAATAGAAAATGCTTCTTTCTCTCTTTTAATTATAATGACATATATGAGTCTACGTAAACCCCATAATTGAAATTGTTACACAGATATCGAATGGGGATTTTCTTTCTATCTGCTATCTATAGCTAATTTTCAGGAAATTATCGTACTTAAATTTTTCAGTTAATTAAATACATTTATTACATTGAATAGAAAATAGAAATTTGGATAGAGCACGGCCCGCGCTGCTCTGAATAGAATGACAATAAGAAGGAAGAAGGATCTATATCGGTAAGCCCTAGCTGCACCTGTTTAATAAATACAACCCCTCTTCTACACCTCACAATTGTATTTTATAAATTCGATAAAAAAATAGTTAAAAAAAAACTTTCTTCTTTGCGAATCTTTTTTTGAAGAATGGAATACATGACACGAAAAGGGTTAAGTGCGACAAAAATCGACTCTATATTGTTTCTGATTTTTATGGTTTTATCAAATATCATTGAAAATTGAAAATACTGAATTCATTTAGAATATAATTTCAGAATTTAAAACAAGAGACAAGATAAAATTAAGTCGGAGATCTGGCCCTTGATGGCTTCTTTTTTTTTTTCAATTTTTATTCGGAAATTCGAAGAATTTGCATTTCTTTTCGAAAAAATTGTCATTAATGTAGACATGATCAATGAAAGAGAAAGAAAGAGATGAGATAAAATGATTTAAGACTTTCATTGATCATGTGATATGAAATCAGGAAATATTGAGTACTACGATCTTTGGCTCTGGCATTTCTTTCTATTGTATCGGAAAAGGGTGGATTATTTTGGGAAAGAATTTTTTGGCCTAATATACTACACGGTGTAATTTGCTAGAAAGTCTAATTTTTCTGAGCTAGAAAGTCTAATTTTTCTGAGGTGGAATAATATAATAAATTGGTATATAATTGAATTCAATACGGTGTAATTTGCTAGAAAGTCTAATTTTTCTGAGCTAGAAAGTCTAATTTTTCTGAGGTGGAATAATATAATAAATTGGTATATAATTGAATTCAATACGGTGTAATTTGCTAGAAAGTCTAATTTTTCTGAGCTAGAAAGTCTAATTTTTCTGAGGTGGAATAATATAATAAATTGGTATATAATTGAATTCAATACGGTGTAATTTGCTAGAAAGTCTAATTTTTCTGAGCTAGAAAGTCTAATTTTTCTGAGGTGGAATAATATAATAAATTGGTATATAATTGAATTCAATACGGTGTAATTTGCTAGAAAGTCTAATTTTTCTGAGGTGGAATAATATAATAAATTGGTATATAATTGAATTCAATACGGTGTAATTTGCTAGAAAGTCTAATTTTTCTGAGGTGGAATAATATAATAAATTGGTATATAATTGAATTCAATACGGTGTAATTTGCTAGAAAGTCTAATTTTTCTGAGCTAGAAAGTCTAATTTTTCTGAGCTAGAAAGTCTAATTTTTCTGAGGTGGAATAATATACTACACCGTGTAATTTGCTAGAAAGTCTAATTTTTCTGAGGTGGAATAATATAATAAATTGGTATATAATTGAATTCAATACGGTGTAATTTGCTAGAAAGTCTAATTTTTCTGAGCTAGAAAGTCTAATTTTTCTGAGCTAGAAAGTCTAATTTTTCTGAGCTAGAAAGTCTAATTTTTCTGAGGTGGAATAATATACTACACCGTGTAATTTGCTAGAAAGTCTAATTTTTCTGAGGTGGAATAATATACTACACCGTGTAATTTGCTAGAAAGTCTAATTTTTCTGAGGTGGAATAATATAATAAATTGGTATATAATTGAATTCAATACGGTGTAATTTGCTAGAAAGTCTAATTTTTCTGAGCTAGAAAGTCTAATTTTTCTGAGGTGGAATAATATACTACACCGTGTAATTTGCTACAAAGTCTAATTTTTCTGAGGTGGAATAATATAATAAATTGGTATATAATTGAATTCAATACGGTGTAATTTGCTAGAAAGTCTAATTTTTCTGAGGTGGAATAATATACTACACCGTGTAATTTGCTACAAAGTCTAATTTTTCTGAGGTGGAATAATATAATAAATTGGTATATAATTGAATTCAATACGGTGTAATTTGCTAGAAAGTCTAATTTTTCTGAGGTGGAATAATATACTACACCGTGTAATTTGCTAGAAAGTCTAATTTTTCTGAGGTGGAATAATATAATAAATTGGTATATAATTGAATTCAATACGGTGTAATTTGCTAGAAAGTCTAATTTTTCTGAGGTGGAATAATATAATAAATTGGTATACAATGAAGGAGGTTTTTCTATGAGAAATATAAAAACGCTTTATCAGGGCGTTATGTACCAATTTTTTTGGGTAATCGGAAATCTAATACGTCAATTTCAAAAAGAAATAGATGACAATTTGGAAAAGCCTGAAAACGGATCCGTAAATGGTTATCCTGAGAATGGGTTTCATAGGGGTAGGAAACATTCATTTTTACGAATAAAAATAATGTTTCAGCAAATTATGTCTAGATTAAAGTTGAATCTATCCTTCTTGCCTTTGAAAAGGAAATAGAAAGAATCAATTCTGACGAATTTGATTCTGATGATTTTCCTTATATATAAAAAGAACTATATCAGATACTACTGAATTTGATTTCGAAGAAGAAAAAATCGAAGAAGAAGAAAAACTATAAAAAGACCAACTAGAAGAAGAAGAACTCGAAGGTATGTCCATAGTACTTGCGCTTAGAATACAGTTTTTATTGCAATGGTGCTAGAGCATCATGCACTTGCACCAAACGCAAAGTAAGTTCCTTCATTCAGAATGAAAGAATTCACAATGAATCAAATCTCCCCAAGTAGGATTCGAACCTACGACCAATCAGTTAACAGCCGATCGCTCTACCACTGAGCTACTGAGGAACAACGGGAACTTCTTCGTAGTGGCTCTATTTCATTCTATCCCATTCATTTAAAATATCTCTGATGGCATGATGATTGTTAAGGCGTGTAAATTTTTATGGTTTCATACACCGATTGACCCAGACGACTTGGTCCCTGTATTGGTTTGGACCTATTTGATACTCAATTTTCCATTCGTCTGGAGCCTGTATAGAATAGACGGTCTAGAAAATTTTAAAAAAGAGAGAAAGATCATCGATGAAAGAAAGAGAAAGCGAGAGACAAGATAAAATGAGGTTGGAGACAAAGGCTTGACAAATCAGAATTATTCAATTATAATAGAATAAGTAATTCTAATAATTTATAAATGGTTAGTCTTTTTTCAATTTTGATTCGGAAATTCGAAGAATTTGCATTTCTTTTCGAAAAAATTGTCATTAATGTAGACATGATCAATGAAAGAGAAAGAAAGAGATGAGATAAAATGATTTAAGACTTTCATTGATCATGTGATATGAAATCAGGAAATATTGAGTACTACGATCTTTGGCTCTGGCATTTCTTTCTATTGTATCGGAAAAGGGTGGATTATTTTGGGAAAGAATTTTTTGGCCTAATATACTACACGGTGTAATTTGCTAGAAAGTCTAATTTTTCTGAGGTGGAATAAGAAATTGGTATATAATTGAATTCAATTAATATACCCTACTAAATAAAATAAGTAAATAAGAAAGATAAATAAGTAAATAAGAAAGAAAACTTGCGTCTTCCTTTTCTACTCTAATACTCTATATTAATTTAATAATGGAATTGCTATACAATGAAGGAGGTTTTTCTATGTCAAAAAACAGCAGTATCCCTATAAAAATAAAAATACTTTGTCGTGCCTTAATCGAACAAATAGCTATAATAATGAGATTTCGCTTACATCAACTTAAAAAAGAGATAGACATTCAATTTCAAAAAAAAGTAGACCTTTTATCCGAAAAAAAGACAAACCAAGAAAGATATCAGTTAAACAATGCAATAAATTCATTTGAAAAATCTTTTTTCCCAAATCATGTCTGAATTAGAAGGTATTACATTTCTATTTCGTGAAATTCAAAAGGAAATAGAAAAAATTAATTCTGACGAATTTGATTCTGATGATTTTCCTTTGCCATAAATCACTAATAAAACAAACTAGTATTTTATCTTCATTACCCTTTCTTACTAATGATACTAAAAACCTATTGAAAAAGAAAAGAACCCAGTCGACTGCTAGAACTAAAAAAGGTTTTAGAACCCGAAAGAAAAAGAAAAAGAAATAGGCTTACTCTTTTTTTCTTCAATTGAATTTAAATTACAATCAGCATTCAAACACATTTTATTCCAAAAAGACGAGAATCCTGGTTTGATTATCGTATCGTAAGAATAAGAAAAATTGGAGAAAACTAAAAAATCCTTTTTTATTGAACGTTTTCATTCATTTTGACTATTTTATTATTTCTACTTTATTTTCCCGGACTTCATTCTACGGGGAACTCTGTTTAAATTATTCCGGTGCAGTTCGTACAATTAAATTCATTTATAAAATAAAAAATTCCTATATAATTTATAATCGGTAAAGTAAGGATTAAATAGGTAAACATATCGAGCTCTTAGTAAAGAAAGAAAAAAGATATGAATTTTAATAAATTCTTTTTAATTAATTATTTTTAATTAATTATTTTATTTTTTATTATAGGGTTTTCTAAAAATTCTATTAACCAATAGATAATAGATATAATAAAATAAAAAGAATAGGATTGCTATATAATGAAGGGGGGTATTCTATGTCAAAAAACGAAAAATTAAGAAATGGGACTATTGCGAAAGAGGATGAGAAAAATGAAACTCCCGATTACCAGTATTACATAATTAAAGATTTGTGGGTTCAATGCCACATTTGTGAGGGAATGAATTATAAGAAAGATTTTTTTGCGAAAAGGTATATTTGTGAATCGTGCGGATTCTATGTGAGAATGCCTAGTTCCGCTAGAATCGATTTTTTGATTGATTCATATACTACTGAATTTGATTTCGAAGAAGAAAAAATCGAAGAAGAAGAAAAACTATAAAAAGACCAACTAGAAGAAGAAGAACTCGAAGGTATGTCCATAGTACTTGCGCTTAGAATACAGTTTTTATTGCAATGGTGCTAGAGCATCATGCACTTGCACCAAACGCAAAGTAAGTTCCTTCATTCAGAATGAAAGAATTCACAATGAATCAAATCTCCCCAAGTAGGATTCGAACCTACGACCAATCAGTTAACAGCCGATCGCTCTACCACTGAGCTACTGAGGAACAACGGGAACTTCTTCGTAGTGGCTCTATTTCATTCTATCCCATTCATTTAAAATATCTCTGATGGCATGATGATTGTTAAGGCGTGTAAATTTTTATGGTTTCATACACCGATTGACCCAGACGACTTGGTCCCTGTATTGGTTTGGACCTATTTGATACTCAATTTTCCATTCGTCTGGAGCCTGTATAGAATAGACGGTCTAGAAAATTTTAAAAAAGAGAGAAAGATCATCGATGAAAGAAAGAGAAAGCGAGAGACAAGATAAAATGAGGTTGGAGACAAAGGCTTGACAAATCAGAATTATTCAATTATAATAGAATAAGTAATTCTAATAATTTATAAATGGTTAGTCTTTTTTCAATTTTGATTCGGAAATTCGAAGAATTTGCATTTCTTTTCGAAAAAATTGTCATTAATGTAGACATGATCAATGAAAGAGAAAGAAAGAGATGAGATAAAATGATTTAAGACTTTCATTGATCATGTGATATGAAATCAGGAAATATTGAGTACTACGATCTTTGGCTCTGGCATTTCTTTCTATTGTATCGGAAAAGGGTGGATTATTTTGGGAAAGAATTTTTTGGCCTAATATACTACACGGTGTAATTTGCTAGAAAGTCTAATTTTTCTGAGGTGGAATAAGAAATTGGTATATAATTGAATTCAATTAATATACCCTACTAAATAAAATAAGTAAATAAGAAAGATAAATAAGTAAATAAGAAAGAAAACTTGCGTCTTCCTTTTCTACTCTAATACTCTATATTAATTTAATAATGGAATTGCTATACAATGAAGGAGGTTTTTCTATGTCAAAAAACAGCAGTATCCCTATAAAAATAAAAATACTTTGTCGTGCCTTAATCGAACAAATAGCTATAATAATGAGATTTCGCTTACATCAACTTAAAAAAGAGATAGACATTCAATTTCAAAAAAAAGTAGACCTTTTATCCGAAAAAAAGACAAACCAAGAAAGATATCAGTTAAACAATGCAATAAATTCATTTGAAAAATCTTTTTTCCCAAATCATGTCTGAATTAGAAGGTATTACATTTCTATTTCGTGAAATTCAAAAGGAAATAGAAAAAATTAATTCTGACGAATTTGATTCTGATGATTTTCCTTTGCCATAAATCACTAATAAAACAAACTAGTATTTTATCTTCATTACCCTTTCTTACTAATGATACTAAAAACCTATTGAAAAAGAAAAGAACCCAGTCGACTGCTAGAACTAAAAAAGGTTTTAGAACCCGAAAGAAAAAGAAAAAGAAATAGGCTTACTCTTTTTTTCTTCAATTGAATTTAAATTACAATCAGCATTCAAACACATTTTATTCCAAAAAGACGAGAATCCTGGTTTGATTATCGTATCGTAAGAATAAGAAAAATTGGAGAAAACTAAAAAATCCTTTTTTATTGAACGTTTTCATTCATTTTGACTATTTTATTATTTCTACTTTATTTTCCCGGACTTCATTCTACGGGGAACTCTGTTTAAATTATTCCGGTGCAGTTCGTACAATTAAATTCATTTATAAAATAAAAAATTCCTATATAATTTATAATCGGTAAAGTAAGGATTAAATAGGTAAACATATCGAGCTCTTAGTAAAGAAAGAAAAAAGATATGAATTTTAATAAATTCTTTTTAATTAATTATTTTTAATTAATTATTTTATTTTTTATTATAGGGTTTTCTAAAAATTCTATTAACCAATAGATAATAGATATAATAAAATAAAAAGAATAGGATTGCTATACAATGAAGGAGGGTATTCTATGTCAAAAAACGAAAAATTAAGAAATGGGACTATTGCGCAAGGGTATGAGAAAAAAGGAACTCCCGATTATCAATATTACATAATAAAAGAGTTGTGAGTTCAATGCTACATTTGTGAGGGACTGAATTATAAGAAAGATTTTTTTGCAAAAAAGTCTATTTGTGAATGGTGCGGATTCTATGTGAGAATGCATAGTTCCGCTAGAATCGATTTTTTGATTGATTCATATACTACTGAATTTGATTTCGAAGAAGAAAAAATCGAAGAAGAAGAAAAACTATAAAAAGCCGAACTAGAAGAAGAAGAACTCGAAGGTATGTCCATAGTACTTGCGCTTAGAATACAGTTTTTATTGCATATGGTGCTAGAGCATCATGCACTTGCACCAAATGCCCAGAAAGTTTTAAGTTTTATTTTTCTACCCCCAAAAAATATTGAAAAAACAACAGTAGATAGACAAGATGATTATTAAAAACTGGATACTCGGAAATGGCTTGATTATAGGAATCAAAAATCGAATTCATATTGTAACAAATTCTCCAATTGGGCTCGGACTCTATTATGGATTTCTGAG